AGGCGTAAATGAATGAAATGAAACCTTTGACAAAAATCCTTCACCAAAATATTCAACTAATATTAGCAACTAATTAAAATGTTAAAATGGTTCATTATTAGACCATGTATTTGATGAATCAAATACATCATTATTGTATACTCTTTGATATATATGGCGCAACCCAATCTTAGTTTTGCAAGTTTAAGTTTATAATAATATAATGGAACCCCTTCTTAATTATTAATCTAATAAATACTAATACAAATTCCTCCTTGACAGTGATATATGTTGTATATATATGTAAATCCGAGACCTAAAAATAGGCATAATCTACCCAAGGAAAGGTATAAAACACCAATAAGGTATAAAAAAATCGGCAGAAATCCGTATGCAAAAAAATAAGGACAACGGCCGGTGAGATCAATTATAAATAGATAAATAGAATTCGGGTTCAAATTCCATATTCATATTATCTATACAGATAGACGGGATTTTCCATAATGATAGAAAAATGAAACGCACTTATTCACAATTCTGATTTATCTACTTGATATTAATTAAAAAAAAAAGATTGGATTGGTTGAGCTTGAAAATTTACTCATTCAACGAGTACACAATAAAATTAAAATTAGATTCGGTTGGGTGATACCGACTAAATCGAATGCTAACTCCATTTTTTATTATTGATATTGAATTAATCGATCAACTTGCTATCGGACATTGATTTTTATTCGTTGCTGTTCCATCCAAAATTTAGATATATTTCACCTTGATTATGATTATGAGAATCAATCCTACTACTTCTGGCCCTGCGGTTTCTACACTTGACGAAAAAAACCTAGGGTGTATCGCTCAAATTATTGGCCCAGTACTGGATGTCGTTTTTCCTCCGGGCAAGATGCCTAATATTTATAACGCTTTGGTAGTTAAGGGTCGAGATACTGCGGGTCAGCAAATTAATGTGACTTGTGAGGTACAGCAATTATTAGGAAATAATCGAGTTAGAGCTGTCGCTATGAGTGCTACAGATGGTCTGACAAGAGGGATGGAAGTAGTTGACACGGGAGCTCCTCTAAGTGTTCCGGTTGGTGGAGCTACTCTCGGACGAATTTTCAACGTTCTTGGAGAGCCTGTTGATAATTTGGGTCCTGTAGATACTTGCACAACATCTCCTATTCATAGATCTGCGCCTGCCTTTATACAGTTAGATACGAAGTTATCAATTTTTGAAACAGGAATTAAAGTAGTGGATCTTTTAGCGCCCTATCGCCGTGGAGGAAAAATCGGACTGTTTGGGGGAGCTGGGGTGGGTAAAACAGTACTCATCATGGAATTGATCAACAACATTGCCAAAGCTCATGGGGGCGTATCCGTATTTGGCGGAGTGGGCGAACGTACTCGCGAGGGAAATGATCTCTACATGGAAATGAAAGAATCTGGAGTGATTAATGAAAAAAATATTACAGACTCTAAAGTAGCTCTAGTCTATGGTCAAATGAATGAACCGCCGGGAGCTCGTATGAGAGTTGGGTTGACTGCCCTAACCATGGCGGAATACTTCCGGGATGTTAATGAACAAGATGTGCTTCTATTCATCGACAATATCTTCCGTTTTGTCCAAGCAGGATCAGAAGTATCTGCCTTATTAGGGAGAATGCCTTCCGCCGTGGGTTATCAACCTACCCTTAGTACAGAAATGGGTTCTTTGCAAGAAAGGATTACTTCCACAAAAGAGGGGTCCATAACTTCGATCCAAGCAGTTTATGTACCTGCAGACGATTTGACCGACCCAGCTCCTGCCACGACATTTGCACATTTAGATGCTACTACCGTACTATCGAGGGGATTAGCCGCCAAAGGTATTTATCCAGCAGTGGATCCTTTAGATTCAACGTCAACTATGTTACAACCTAGGATCGTTGGCGAGGAACATTATGAAACTGCGCAAAGAGTTAAGCAAACTTTACAACGTTACAAAGAACTTCAGGACATTATAGCTATCCTTGGGTTAGACGAATTATCCGAAGAGGATCGTTTAACTGTAGCAAGAGCACGAAAAATTGAGCGTTTCTTATCACAACCCTTCTTCGTGGCAGAAGTATTTACCGGTTCCCCCGGAAAATATGTTGGTCTCGTAGAAACCATTAGGGGATTTCAACTGATCCTTTCCGGAGAATTAGATGGTCTTCCCGAGCAGGCTTTTTATTTGGTGGGTAACATCGACGAAGCTACCGCGAAAGCTATGAACTTAGAAGAGGAGAGCAAATTGAAAAAATGACCTTAAATCTTTGTGTACTGACTCCTAATCGAATTATTTGGGATTCAGAAGTGAAAGAAATCATTTTATCTACTAATAGTGGCCAAATCGGCGTATTACCAAACCACGCCCCTATTGCCACGGCCGTAGATATAGGTCTTTTGAGAATACGTCTCAATGACCGATGGTTAACTGTGGCTCTAATGGGTGGTTTCGCCAGAATAGGTAATAATGAGATTACTATTTTAGGAAATGATGCGGAGATGAGTACTGACATTGATCCCCAAGAAGCTCAACGGGCTCTTGAAATAGCTGAAGCTAACTTAAACAGGGCTGAAGGTAAGAAACAAGCAATTGAGGCAAATCTAGCTCTCAGACGGGCTAGGACACGAGTCGAGGCCATCAATGCTATTTCCTACTAGTCAATACATTAATCAAAATAATCAAAAGAAGTTAAGCTCTTTATAAGTCAAAGTATTTTATTATACATTATACAATACACCACGTTTTGATTCATTCCGCTAATTGAAGACAATCAAATCTAAGCCCATACAACTAAAAAAAGAGGATGGGTAGAAAAATTTATTGGATACCGGGGTCAGTGGTATCTAATGAGTTTTACCTACTATTGGATTTGAACCAATGACTCCCGCCGTATGAAAGCAATACTCTAACCACTGAGTTAAGTAGGTCATTTATCACCAATTATAGATGGAATATTATTTCTAAGCAATACCAATCTGTTAACAGTAAATGGAGCAGAGAACTATCATGTGTAATCATGGAATATTCATCTTGACAAGAAATTATCTATATGTTAAGATATCCACGACAAGGGCTATAGCTCAGTTAGGTAGAGCACCTCGTTTACACGTGCGCCAACGCTTTTCAGAGGAACCATTATGCAATGAACATAATTGATCTTATTGAGAAATCGATGTCTTACTCCATAGGTTCTAGGGAACAAGAGAACAATAGCTTGACAAATGGGAAAGGTTTGGCTCGGTCCGATTCAAGTGCGAATTCAGGTGCCAAATAGAACCCGTCATGGATTTTATAGTTGATAAGGTTAATACCCAACCCATTCAATGCTAGGCATAATGAGTATAAGGGCCTCCAAATAACTTCTTTTCGTTCTATGAACTTTAAGGTGTATGAAGTCTCATATTTGACTCTTGCAGCAGAGCGGTAGAGATTCTATTTAACTTAAGTTTATTTAGGCCGGAAGCAGACCTAAGTCAAGGTAACTCTTCTTTGAAACACTTTGGTATTGCTCCTAGATCAGAATACAACTAATGAATCAGAGCACAAGGAGCCATCTCATTATCTTCCTTTAACAAAAGGATAAAATATGGTGGACTAACTGATCTTTACATCAGTTAATGAAAGAGCCCAATGCAACAAAATGCATGTTGGGTCTTTGAAACAGTTCGAATCATTTCGATAATAATCAGTTTGATCTGTTTTACCGAGAAGGTCTACGGTTCGAGTCCGTATAGCCCTAATACATTCCATTTTCGTTTAGTATAGGTTTGATTTCCTGCTTAGGACTCGTTTATGGACTGGCCGGCCGATTTGGTTGGGTCGGTCCATAAAAATGAAAGCATTACCACATGCGCGTGTAAATACATGCACATAGCATAGGGACAGTAAAATAAAAACAACAACAATTCATTTCAATAGACCCAAACAGTATTTGTCAAATCGCGGAAAAAACGCCCATTCTTTATTTACAAATTTTCGTGGATGAATTACATATAACCCTTTTCCCCTTTTCTTGTACGTGATCGAGGAGTTAGTGATACACCTTTGTTTTGGTATACCCAATTTCACTTAATTTATGAAGTGAAAATCATGACACTATAACTGTCTAAAAAAATGAAAAAAACTCCAACCCGACCCAACCAAATCGAATCCTAAGTCACAGGGACAGGGGCCCAGGACCCATTCTTTTCTTGCTATTGTATTTGTGTTGTGGAAGTCCCCTGACTCTGACTAATCGCTTTTTGGCAGAACAAGAACTTCAATTGATTTCATGAATTGGTCCGAAATCTAATCTAAATAACTAACTAATAACTATAGTTAACTGTGTATATATAACTATACTATGTTATTTCAATTTCAATCCTACCTAGTTAACTATAACTATAGAGTTAATATATAATATAGTTAATATAACTATATTATATATTATTATGTAATGGTTTATCTTATATAATGGTTTATTTAGTTACTAGTTATAACTATAATAAACTATCTTAGTTATTTGATACAGTATTATTACTAATACTAAATTAACTAATGAAATAAATTAGTTAATTTAGTATTTCATTAGATTAACTAAACTAGTATTTTTTTTAGCGAAAGCGAAACCGATATGGAGAAATCAATACAATTGGAGAGAGTTTTCTTTGTGTAAGAGCATCTTATGTTATGTCCACATTCTAGCTAAATAGAACAAAAGAAATAAAAAACTTAAGGATGAATCCTTAATTTAAACAAGACATGTCCCATAGCTCTAAACTTAAACTATCCGGTTTGATTTGATCAAAATCAATTCTTGTTTCACCTAAAAAAAAAGTTCGGGGTGAATTAACAATTCCAATTCGAATCGAATAATTCAGCATATTCTACATTACTAGGAGTATATTTATGTTTCTGCTTCACGAATATGATATTTTCTGGGCATTTCTAATAATATCAAGCGTTATTCCTATCTTAGCATTTGCCGTTTCCGGAGTTTTAGCACCGATTAGTGAAG